AAAGAGTTCACAGAGATTGAATTTCTTCACATACCTAGAGATCGCAAGAAGCTAGCGGATGTACTTTCAAACTTAGCGTCCATTTTTAAAGTGCCTGTGCTCCGATCACATGAGTCTGTCATAATTGAGAAAAAAAAAACCGGCTCATTGCCTAATCTATTATTAAGCGAGAAATCCGGATGGAATTAGTCTTTACCCCTGGATTCAAGAAAGGGAAGTTTTGAGGATTGATGAACCCCCATGGGATAGAGGGGCCTTAATATGATGATTTGACAGAAGAAATGGAGAGACTGGAAAAAGGTGAGAAGCCTGATGATAGTCTTGTAGCACCCGAATAAGACGACCTAGACGATGGGAAAGCATGGGTTTTTGACATCTAGAATTTCATTGAAAAGAAAAGCTTCCCCCCACTAACGAGAGAAAGAGTACGTAAGGCGCCAGGCTACTCGCTACTTCATGAGAGGAGGAAAACTCTTTAAAAAGACTGTCCGTGGACAAGCAATGAAATCTATTGACAAAGCCGAAGTAGAAGTTCTTCTTTTATAATTTCATTGGATTCGAATGAAGTAATGTATTATATGAATCATACTCTTTCAATTAAAGAGATATTTCGTGGATTCCTATCTTTGTATTTAGAAAGGGATCCAAATGATAGGAAATTTAGTCCAATCCAATTTTTCCTAAATTTTAGATTTTAATCAACGGGCTCTTACCAGGCTTATAGACGGATACTAAGGAAGACCAGACTCTTATTATTTTATTTGTTTTTGTTTCCCTCTTTACTGTTCAAAGAAGAAGTCGTTTTGTTAAGTGTATACGCACTTTCTATGAGAAATGGTATAAACATAGCGGTTGTCTAAGGAGATAATATAGATAAGAGGATCTTCCCTCAGGCGAGTCGCATATCGCACATTTACCGACTTTTTTCTAATTTTTTAAATTGGATTTATGTTTTATCGACTCACATTTCATATCATGGTTCAGGCGTTAACGTTAAAAATCGGTGAGGTTTACTCTTCCTTTTCGAACTCCGAGAAGTGCCCGTGAAACTCCTGTTGGTGGTTCAATCAATTACTTCTTCGGAATGCTTGCTAATTATTTTTTTTCTTAATATATGTAATAAATGCCCCTATCCTTTTTCCTTCATTGATTTATTTCTTTTGATAGATACCGAGATTCATATTGAAAATCAGAAAATTGCTAGTAATTAGAACCATAAGACATAAGAGTAAAACAATTATTTCAGATTGATCGAAACAAATACAAATAGGTGTAGCAAATAAATAGAATTGGATGCTATGTAAATTCCATATATGGAATTTATATCCACACACACATATATAATATTTTTTGTATATTAATCTATATTAAGCCTCTACCTTTATTCTAGAGTCAAACTTTATACACTACAATAATACTAATAGATCATATGGTCGAAAGATTCATCTATTTCTTTCTACCATACGATCTATCTATTAGAATACTGCCGATTCTAGTCCGCTTATTTCATTTAAGACGCGAAAATTTGAATTTTATAACATAGGAAGTTCTTTTATCCATACCGAACCCCAGCTTGGATTCCGGACCCAATCCAAAATTCCTTTATTTATCATCCGTTTCCGTTCTTTTTTTCTATAATATACTCTACGTACAATCATCTCATGAAGTATCATCAGATTGCCCTTCCACTTCCATTAGTCACATAGTTGCAAACCGAAACAAGAAAGAAACAAATTATTCATTCCCTTGCTAAGAGGACTGGGATCTTTGGTAGATTATTAGCGCTGGGAATATATATCAAAAGCTCAGTGTGCAATTTGAATGCAATCTATTTTAAAATTTTAAATTAGTAATTGAGCAAAACCGGAGCCAGAAAGAGAAATTGTTTAATCTAGAAAAGTCTTCTAATTCTCTTAGGGGTCTTAGTCTGGGCTTCGATAAACACAGACCTTTTCCGAATGTACGCCTTTCCAGGGAAAAAGCAGATGTTGATTTCTTTGACCATGAACTGAACACTGCCCCAATGTAGGGGCCAAAAGCCGATGCTTCTCACATTCATCACGCGTCCATCGGGGTCTCTAACTCGGTTTTCTCGTCTATAGCGTGGTAGGGGATACCTAATCGACAAAGACTTTTTCGTTCGTAAGCACTGAGCGAGCCGCCTTGTCTACGAAGCTTCGCTCCTTCTCCTGCTTGCCTTCTTTTCTTTCGTGCTTGCTTATGGCAGGCCCGGTCGTATCCGCTCACAACACAAGAGGGCTTCCTCTTTCGAGGCTTCCGATGCTTGGTCTTCTGAGGAGTTAGGGCCTAAGTATGAAGCGATTAACCAACCTTCTTTGTCTTTGGAAGGGCATTACTATGAATTATGTTTCCTGCCTAAGTAGAACCAAGATTCTTTATTTTTTATTCCATTAGGCTCCTTAACTTCATTCTTTTCTTTTTACTATCACCCTTATCTTATTAAAAAATAGAAAGGGGCAACTTGTCTTAGTATGTCTTAGTAAAATACTATTTCCTAGCGCGCGAAGAACTACCAATTTTCCATTTTTAAGACCTTTCAATGTACCCCCTATATATATAAAGGTGGAAGCAAAGCAGGGCGAGACGAAGACTAGGCTCGTCAGATGGCATAAGACCATGACACTAGCTTTCATTACCTCAATTAAGGAAGAAAGTTCCACTTGGTCCGAGAAAGCAGGAATTTCAATGAAAATCTGTGGGTGATTCGGGGAGAGCCAGCAAGGAGATATGACGTGTGCGCAGTGCCCACAAGACCCCGAAACCAAGGGATTGACCCGAAAGAAGCCAAACTCTTCCTATCCCTGCCTATCTGCCGTCACCTTCCTCCTTCCCTTTTCAGTCCTATTGCTCGGGAAGGCTTTCCCCATTGCCGAAGATTCCTCACTGCTGCCTCCCATCGGGAGTAGGGACCCTGTCTCAGTTCCCTTGTGGCCATTCCCCCTCTCAGGCTAACTACGTATCACAGCCGCCTTGGTAAGCTATTACCTCACCAACTAGCTAATACGACTTATCCGGCATGCCTTAAGGCAGCTCGTGACCTAAGTAAGGTAGGCGCATTAGAATGAATTAGTCTTAGTTTTGGCATTTATCGCAGGAGAATAGGAAGAATTTGAAATGAGAAAGCGCCCAATCAAAGAGAAAATTTAAAGCAATGACTAGACCGGCAGAAGTTGACGTTTAAGGCAAACAAAAGGCCTTTTAGGTTAGGAAAGAGTCATTCATGTAATGTCAGCCTAGAAGTTCAAGAAAAATTCATTCTTTTCAGGTCAGAATCTGATTGATTTAGCCCTCCCTCAAGTGGTATATCCTTGGTTAACCGACATGTGAGATTGTATTTTAGATATTGTCTCGCGGAAGAAATGAGAGCATTGACATTCAATCTGGCATATTCTCTTACGAAATTTAGTTCTTAGGTCGATCAGCCTGATTGATGCGTTGTACCATCCACTGCCTAAAAGAACTACCCTTTGGTAAAGAAATCCTAAAGCTAAAGAAATTCCAGGTAAAGTCCATTTATGTTCAAATCTCTAGTGTAGTGGCTGCTTCCTCTACAACTACATCATAAGAAGAAGGCAAAAGGGGAAGGCGACCTGGCTGACTTGATTCTTTGTTGAGCTTGCCTATTTCCTTGTGTTCTACGCTTTAACTGGAACCAGTGCTTTTAGAGTAACTTTCCCACCATCTTCGGTAAGGGGTAGCTCGTCAGTACGAGGTGTTGATTTTGTCTGGTTCAACAATACCGCTTATCCTAGTGAGTTTTACGGACCCACCGGGCCAGAAGCTTCTCAAGCTCAAGCATTTACTTTTCTAGTTAGAGACCAACGTCTTGGGGCTAACGTGGGATCCGCTCAAGGGCCTACAGGTTTAGGTAAATATCTAATGCCTTCCCCAACCGGAGAAGTCATTTTTGGAGGAGAAAGGATGCGTTTTTGGGATCTGCGTGCTCCTTGGTTAGGAAATCAAAACACTCGGGAAACTACTTAGAGTAGCGACAAGGATTTCCTCGAACAAACAGGTATCACCTAGTAAGAAGAGAAGATAGGATCTTTGAACGAAATAGCATCGACTGCAACAATGCATTTAGCACCTTAGAACACCCCGAGTCGAAAGGTAGTGAGGGGGGTCTGCCTAAGTAGCCCAGTAATTTCGGAACTTCGAACATCTCCGCCTAGAGCGCTTGTAGTGGAATTCGGCTATCTATTCTCTAGTAGAGTCCCATCCGGGAAAGAGGGAACAACTATCTCGAGAACCCCATATTTAGCTAAGAGAGAGGATAAGGAAGCGAAACCCTCTGTGTGAAAGCACCCAATAAAGTCAGAGATGCCCATTCATCAACCAAGATGAATTTTTGATATGTATAGCTTCAACTCCCCCTTTGTGAAGAAGTTCTGGCGCGGGTGCCTTTGAATTAAGACTTCCCTATGCTCATTAGATCTGAACCGCTGGTGAATTTGTCGGATAGACAGATCTTTGTGAAAGCGAATCAATTGCTTGGGTGATCGCCCTTTAGCCTCTTGTTTGGCGAAAAAGACTCCCATGAGTTGGTTTGGTATAATGGGTAAAACTAGCTCCTGGTATACTGGAGTCATAGCGGCGGCCATAAGTCTTTCTTCATTGGTTCATCTTGTGCTTCCCGACAAACTCCTTTTCCTATGCACAGAAAGAAGTGGAATCCAAGAAATGAAAGCTTATACTGCCTTCTTTCCTAGCTCTTTCTCGTCGAACCCTTCTTGCCCCCCTCGGGTAGACATAATTGGTACACTAATTCTTTGATTTTGAGAGAGGAGATCATTGACTCACCAATCCATGAGTCATTATACTCCACGGATTAATGCGATCCACCAATTGACATTTAAATAGAGTGGTCTCTGTTCATTAGGCGAAGAAGCTTTAAGAAAAAAAAAAAGGGTACTCCGAGCCAAGCACCAGCCCTAGTAGGTGCTCGCTGCCTATGCCAAATTCTCTTTCTTTGGTACTAC